GGGGTCAAATAGGCTTTTTGGGGATAGAGGGACTTGAACCCTCACGATTTTTAAAGTCGACGGATTTTCCTCTTACTATAAATTTCATTGTTGCCGGTATTGACATGTAGAATGGGACTCTATCTTTATTCTCGTCCGATTAATAAGTTCTTTAAAAGATCTATCGAACTATGGAGTGAATGAGTTGATGAATATTCGATTTATTCTTCAACGTGAAATAAATTCACATCGATTTTTCCATTTTTTCATTTTCATATTAAAAAAACAGATTCGGGCCAACATTAATCATTATTAATCATTTGATATAGTATTCAATAGATGCGTTTATCCTTCATCCTTTCTAAAGTTTCTGTGGAAAGATTCCTCTACCGGCGCAGTCAACTCCATTTGTTAGAACAGCTTCCATCGAGTCTCTGCACCTATCCCTTGTTTTTCGTTTTTTGAACCTTTGTTTTGTTTGAGAAAACAGGATTTGGCTCAGGATTGCCCATTTTTATTAATTCCGGGGTTTCTCTGAATTTGAAAGTTATCACTTAGTAAGTTTCCATACCAAGGCTCAATCTAATTAAGTCCGTAGCGTCTACCGATTTCGCCATATCCCCCTTCTTTTTGTCTTTTGTTTTGAGATTAAGATTTTATTAGAATATTATTCCCTTTTTCTTTCATTTATACTGGAACCTTTGAATTTATTAGATAACGATTACTATCTCGAAAAAGTATTTTTTGCTTACCTATAGGAAACCCGTATTTGATTGAATCAAATTGAATTTTATCATTTCTGTATCGGCAATTCAATATAGATTGATATATATCCTTTATATATCTTTCTCTTCATGCCCTTTTTGCCATGCAATTGGGATACTTAAAGGGTCGATTCTTTTTTTTTTTTTTTCTTAACTTCCCCTTTTACGAATGAAAGCTGAGGAATGTTTGATTAGTTATAATTAATCAACCAAATTAGGAAGAAATATAGAGAAATATTGTAGGATAGAAAATGGAGAAGTGTAACAAAAAGAATTTCAAATATCATGTGAATTCAAAATAAAAAAGTTTGACTATCTAAAAATATTTAAGATTGACTATCCAATATTATTCTATTCGAATTTAGAATTGTGATAAAGAAATCCAAAATTTTATATCGCTATAGAAATCGTTATGTTCTATAATATCCAATATTTATTGGTAATTATGGATTCTATTCTTTTCTATATTTCTAGAGACACTATACTTATAGTAATAGTGTCTTGAATTCCTATGCATAGAAACTTTGCATAGAAAATTTCTATTACTATAATATGGGCCCGCTTAGCTCAGAGGTTAGAGCATCGCATTTGTAATGCGATGGTCATCGGTTCGATTCCGATAGCCGGCTTTTTTATATTTTTCATTTTTTTATTCCATTTTTGAAAAATGGAGAATCTTCCTTTGAAATCAAAGAATATTGAAAAGTGTCTTCCCCTCTTTCCAAAATCCATGAATTTATTAAGTTATAGGGGGAACTCATGACTATGCCAGGAAAAGGATCTTATATATTCTTATATATATAATAATAGAAAGTTTGACTATTTATCCAATTTATCTCATTCTTCTGTATAGTAATAGTACAAGTACACTACTTCAGCAAACTTCGCTTCATTTAGTTCAGTTTGAGTTTAGATTTATTCTGTAAAATCAAATAAAAAAAAAGAATGAAATGAATTCTAAATAAGAATTAAGGAGTCTTTATTTTATGTCGCGTTACCGAGGACCTCGTTTCAAAAAAATACGCCGCCTGGGGGCTTTACCAGGACTAACTAATAAAAGGCCTAAAGCCGGGAGTGATCTTAGAAACCAATCGCGTTCCGGGAAAAAATCTCAATATCGTATTCGCCTAGAAGAAAAACAAAAATTGCGTTTTCATTATGGTCTTACAGAACGACAATTACTTAAATACGTTCATATCGCCGGAAAAGCCAAGGGGTCAACAGGTCAAGTTTTACTACAATTACTTGAAATGCGTTTGGATAACATCCTTTTTCGATTGGGTATGGCTTCGACTATTCCCGCAGCCCGCCAATTAGTTAACCATAGACATATTTTAGTGAATGGGCGTATAGTAGATATACCAAGTTATCGCTGCAAACCTCGAGATATTATTATGGCGAAGGATGAACAAAAATCCAGAACTCTGATTCAAAATTCTCTCAACTCTTCCCCTCAGGCGGAAGTGCCAAACCATTTGACTCTTCACCCAGTCCAATATAAAGGACTGGTCAATCAAATAATAGATAGTAAATGGGTCGGTTTAAAAATAAATGAATTGCTAGTCGTAGAGTATTATTCTCGTCAAACTTAATTAAACCTAAACTAAAAAAAAATAGGAGAGGTTCGGGCCATTTTATTTCCTTTTATCAAATTAACCTAAGGTTAAGTAAACAAAATACGGGCTTGATTCCGATTTTTTCTCATTTATGTATCATAGCCAGAGGGGCTATTTTCATCTTCTTTCCGGTATTCTTCC